CCGAACTCGAAAGAAAAATCATTATTGATAGTCCAAGACCATAGATGTTGATAGATAGAACTGCCATTTATCTGTTGAATAGACAGATTGACCGAAAAAACCATTGCTATACTTAGCAATGAAACACTAGGAAAAGTCCACATACGACGAAGATTTTTTGTTGCGGTCGGAACAAGCAGAAGTCCCAATCCTATTGACATAGTAAATGGAAGTGGAGCGAAAGGTATGATCCATGCATGTTGATATGTATGTTCCATAAGAAAATCAAACTTTCTTTTTTTCTTATTCTTAATAATTGTTTCCGATTCACCAGCCCCCTTTTCGGAAGGAACAATAATCAATAAAAAAATAAAGATATAAAAGAACTCAAAACTGTCTAGTTATAAGATATTTAGTAAGAGAAATAATATGAGATTTTCAATCATTCCCTAGTCCGGCGATTTATATCCATATTTATATCAATATAGTAAGTAAAAGAATGACACCAAAAATCAAAATAAAAAATGGATTCTGATATGGATTATAGGATCGGTCAATAACTCGGCCCAAGAAAAGAAAATAAGACCTAGTTTTTTAGTTAGTTTATTCAGAGGTATTAGCTAATTCATTGTGGAACCGATTGATTGGCTTCTAGTGGAATAAAACAAACTTCTATTTTTGGTAAATTATATGTTATGATACTTGTGACCTCGTATAGAACTAAAAAAAGAGATTACTCAAATTACCTTACTAATTACTTTTTAATTACCTTTATTTTAGTAAGTAATGTATTGTTTAACAGATTAACTACTTGATTTGCATTTCAATTATGGCTACTCTATCTTCAAACTTGATCAATTAATCAAAAAAATATTACATTGATTATTGTTTTCTTAAATTAAGTAAAGGTTCTTAAGCTTTCGATTTATTAAATGTAAGACGACAGTCTATAAATAAAATGAGATATGGATATGAATTGGAACTTTTTTGATTCTTATCAACAGTAATCAAGTTGATTTCTATAGTAATAGACCCCATATAGACATAGATCGAATGAAGATATGAAGGTACCAATCAAATCAGTACGAATTATTCTTTTTTTCGGACATTGTATAGAATAGAGATGCAAAAAAAATTCCTTTGAAAATCACACCTTTTTTATCCCTAGTAATACTCTATGCGATGCTCGTGTATCCATATTTTTGTATGTTGTGAAGTAAGTATCGGCTATGGAATAAATATAGATAATGAATGGAAAGAACAACCCCATTTTGAACAATACATGTCTTTCACATCCAACTATCAAAATGAGTAACCTCTTTTTTAAAATGGCGGTTCCAAAGAAACGTACTTCTGTGTCAAAAAAGCATATTCGTAGAAATATTTGGAAGAGAAAGGGATATCGGGCCGCGTCAAAAGCTTTGTCTTTAGCTAAATCGATTTCTACCGGACATTCAAAGAGTTTTTTTGTGCGACAAACAAGTAATAAAGCCTTGGAATAATCTGAATCAACATGACTAGATGAATTGAATTGGATGATTTATAAATCAAATGAATAATGACTATTAACTAAAACGAATGTTTTGAACTCATCACAATATAAGACAGAACTGCCTGTTGTGGTATGTAGAATAAGAATTATTCTGTCTACTATTCTTTTTTTTTTTCAAACAAGAGGTAGTTCAAAAATAGAAGGTTTTATTATTTTGATAAATTTTTTTTATATGATTGTTTTCTTTTCTTATAGTAGATTTTTATAATTCGCGAGATGGGGATTGTAACTTTCCCCATCGATTTACTTTTCACAATAAAACCCCCCTTTTTTTTAGGAAAGAGTTTATTGGATTATGTATCTCTAATGGTTATAGATCATTATTGTAGAAAATCTGAAACAAATACAAATATAAGTATGAAGGGGGTTCTAATCCCCTCCCTTTTTGTTCCATAGCGAAACAGATATAAGATCTATTGTAAAAATTAACGGGTTGTTGAAACGAATTGATTAAAATATACATTTTCAAACTTTGCTTTGTAACTTTCCAAATCACTACATATCTACATAGACCCCCTCTTGTTTTGAACGGATCAACAAACGAAAAAAAAAACTGCCAGGATTCCATTTAGATCGATATTTATGTACGAAGAATGAATCAATCTTACGTAAAGTAAAATAGATCCTATCTATCCTATGTTTGAAATGAAAGATCGATCAATCGATATCTCATATTTATAGATCTACTATCTAGATGTATTTTTTCTATTAATATCTATGTTTATATATATATATATTTTCGAAACTTTCTAAGTTCTTCTGAGCTCAAAGTAAATAGAGTATAATTTTGCTAAAGACGGAAACTCTTTTGTTTATTATATGACCTGCCCAATACCTAACTGGTTTGGTAAATCCTCGCACGAATTATGTTATGTATACAATGAGGATCCCGATCATTAAGAAGTTTTGATACCAAACTATCCAAATATTTATAGAAATCGCTTGGATGTAGTGATTAAATTGTGATACATAAAAAATATTATTTTCTTTTGTTCATTGAAAAATGAATCTTTTTCATTTCGGATCCATTAAATCAGATAAAATAAATGAGAAATGAATCATCAAAAAAAAAGAAAATTCTTAGTTCTTCGGTTGAGGGCACAACCATCTAGTTTCAACTGTTCCAGAAGAACTTATACTACGGGAAAGCCCGCCGTTTAAAACGACACTCTACCACGATACTAAGGATTATTGAACGTTTAAATATTTATTTGAACGAGTCTTTATTCATCGATCGTTTCTTAAAATATATTGGATTAAATCCTTCAATCTCGACGATTGAACATCATATCGACTATGATTGTTTCAATCAAGCCGCCATGGTGAAATCGGTAGACACGCTGCTCTTAGGAAGCAGTGCTAGAGCATCTCGGTTCGAGTCCGAGTGGCGGCATCCTCTCAAAAAGGCACAATAGATCCTATAATGAATTCAATTCCTGATTTTAATTCTGTAATGGGGGAGAAATTCTCCTTTTTATAACAAAACGATTTTTTTTATGATATTTTCAACTTTAGAACATATCTTAACTCATATCTCTTTTTCTATCATTTCAATTGTCATTACGATTCATTTGCTGAACTTATTAGTCCATGATACCGTAGGACTATGTGATTCGTCAGCAAAAGGCATGATGGCTACTTTTTTCTGTATAACAGGATTATTAGTTACTCGTTGGATTTATTCTAGACATTTCCCGTTAAGTGATTTATACGAATCCTTGATGTTCCTTTCATGGAGTTTCTCTATTATTCATATGGTTCCATATTTTAGGAACCATAAAAATTCTTTAAGCGCAATAACCGCGCCAAGTGCTATTTTTACCCAAGGCTTTGCCACTTCAGGTCTTTTAACTGAAATGCATCAATCTGCAATATTAGTGCCCGCTCTACAATCCCAGTGGTTAATGATGCACGTAAGTATGATGTTATTGGGTTATGCATCTCTTTTATGTGGATCGTTATTATCAGTAGCTCTTTTAGTCATTACATTTCGAAAAACCTTAGGTATTCCTGGTAAAAACAATCATTTCTTAATTGGGTCATTTCCCTTTGGCGAGATACGCTACTTCAATGAAAAAAGAAAAAGAAGTGTTTTAAAAAAAACATCTTTTTTTTCATTTAGAAATTATCACAGGTATCAATTGACTCAGCGATTGGATCATTGTAGTTATCGTATCATTAGTCTAGGGTTTACTTTTTCAACCATAGGTATTCTTTCGGGAGCAGTATGGGCTAATGAGGCATGGGGGTCTTATTGGAATTGGGACCCCAAGGAAACTTGGGCATTTATTACTTGGACCATATTCGCAATTTATTTACATACTAGAACAAATCAGAGATTTCAAGATGTAGGTCCGGCAATTGTGGCTTCTATGGGATTTCTTATAATTTGGATATGCTATTTTGGGGTCAATCTATTAGGAATAGGACTACATAGTTATGGTTCATTCGCATTAACATCTAATTAAGGACATCCAATCAAGGAAAGGGCCTGAAGAATACATAAGAACGCCGTCCCGTATAGAATATAAGAAACTTTGTGCGAGTTTTTGAGAACCATTTGAATCACTACTTGATTCAAGTGGTTCTCAAAAACTCCAGATGTCTCTAATTCCAATTCATTTTTTTTTCATTGTGCAGTTAACTTTAACTCACAGGATTCTTTGACTTTATGTCTTATTGATGAATGATGAAAACAAAACTATTTATGAAAATAATTAGATAGAATAGCCTCTACCCTATCAACTGATAGGGAGAGAACGAAATCGGGATAAATACCAATCCCTACTACAGGTAGAAAGATACAGATCGAAACAAATAGTTCTCGTGGTCCAGAATCCAAAAAATAAGAGTCTGGGACGTTGAATAGCTTATATCCATAGAACATCCGACGTAACATAGATAATGAATAAATAGGAGTTAATATCATTCCAATTGCCATTACAAAAGAAATTACTATTTTTGGCATTAAAAGATATTTCGAGCTGGTAATTATTCCAAAAAATACTACCAATTCCGCAACAAAACCACTCATTCCCGGCAATGCAAGAGAAGCCATCGAGAAGCTACTGAACATGGTAAATATTTTTGGCATTGGGATAGCTATTCCTCCCATTTCGTCGAGATAAACAAGACGTATTCTATCGTAACTTGTTCCTGCCAAGAAAAAAAGTGCAGCACCAATAAATCCATGAGAGATTATTTGTAAAATGGCCCCATTAAGTCCCGTATCAGTTATGGAACCAATCCCTATAAGTGTGAAACCCATATGAGATACAGAGGAATAGGCTATTCTCTTTTTGAAATTGCGTTGACCGAAAGAAGTTGAAGCTGCATAGATTATTTGAATTGCTCCCACTATGACCAACCAGGGAGAAAATATAGAATGAGCATGGGGTAATAATTCCATATTGATCCGAACCAATCCGTATGCTCCCATTTTTAATAAGATTCCGGCTAGAAGCATACATGTACTGTAATGTGCTTCTCCATGGGTATCTGGTAACCATGTATGTAGGGGTATAATCGGCGATTTGACAGCATAAGCAATAAGGAAGCCAAAATAGAATATTATTTCCAATCCCAAAGGATACGATTGATTAGCTAATGTTTCAAAATTTAATGTTGGTTCATTGGAGCCATATAAACCCATGCCCGAAACTCCCATTAAGAGAAAAATGGAACCCCCCGCTGTGTACAAAATAAACTTTGTAGCCGAGTACATACGTTTTTTCCCCCCCCACATGGATAGAAGTAGGTAAACAGGAATTAATTCTAACTCCCACATGAGGAAAAAAAGTAAAAGGTCTCTAGAAGAAAATGATCCTACTTGACCACTGTACATTGCTAACATCAGGAAATGGAACAATCGCGAATCTCTAGTAACTGGCCGAGCCGCTAAAGTGGCTAAAGTAGTGATGAATCCCGTCAGTAAAATAGGTCCTATGGAAAGTCCATCGATTCCCGGTCTCCAATGAAAATCAAAAATATGTATCCATTTATAAGCCTCCTCCAATTGGATTAATGGATCGTCCGATTGGAAATGATAACAGAATGCGTAGGTCGTTAGAAGGAGTTCTAATAAGCATATACAAATAGTATACCATCGAATCACCTTATTTTTATTCCCTCTATAAGGGACAAAGAAAATTGATGAACCCGCGGATATCGGTAAAACAACAATTACTGTTAACCAAGGAAAATAACTCGTGGTAAAGACAAGATAGACTTTGACCAGAAAAACCCGCGCTCGAAATAGTCTATTTTTATTTTTCTCGAGTACGGGTTTTTGTCGGTAAAGAGGAATCAAATGTATTCAAGTGAAATTTTCTGGAACGTATCAATAAGCTAGACCCATGCTTCGGGTTGTCTCATGCCATAAATAAACCCGAACACTCAAGAAATCCGTTGGACAAGCAGATTCACATCTCTTACAACCCACACAGTCCTCTGTTCTTGGAGCAGAAGCAATTTGCTTAGCTTTACATCCGTCCCAAGGTATCATTTCCAATACATCTGTGGGGCAGGCTCGTACACATTGAGTACACCCTATACATGTATCATAAATCTTTACTGAATGTGACATTGGATCTATAAATTTTTGAAACGTTATCAATTTTCGATCTGGTTAAATCATAAATCAGTAGTAATTGAATTATATATTTTAGACACCAGACGAATCAGTGGTTTACCAGAATTTTTTTTTGATAATCAATTTTCTTCTGGATCTGTTCATGAGAGAAGGCCAAGATACTTTGATTTCTTACGTTTCAGCAAACACGGTCATACGAGTTATACACGCCAGTTCTAAATTGGTGAATATATTATTAGATAGATATACTTTATTTATATCATTACGACTATTTATTCAACAAATTTGATTGATTGATACGAGTTGATTTTCGGTTACGATGGATCGATGAAACAATAGCCGGCCCAATAGCTGCTTCAGCGGCTGCAATAGCTATAACAAAAATCGAGAAAATATCTCCTTTTAATTGGCGACTATCAAATAAATCAGAAAACGTTACGAGATTCATATTAACCGCATTCAGTATAAGCTCAAGACACATAAGTGCTCTAACCATGTTTCGGCTTGTGATCAGTCCATAAATACCGATCGAAAATAAATAGGCACTCAAAATAAGTACATACTCGGTCATCATTGACCAACTCCTCATCAATCTTGATTTATTTCAATATGAACAACAATTTCCCTGATTTGATTGACTAGAATAGAACAAGTACGTAACAAAGAAAGGTATTAATTAGTAATAGATCGAACTAAAATAAAACCCCTTCAATTTAGAATAGAATTTAGGAATAATAGAATATTAAAATGTAACTGAAGGAAAATTGATGTGATAATAATAATATAGAACAAAGCAAGACTTTATTTTCTTTCATTTTGGATTTCTAATTCGAAGTATTTATTACTTATTCTATTACTGACGAGCCATAGCAATTGCACCTATCAAAGCAGCTAAAAGAATTATAGAAATGAGTTCAAATGGAAGATAAAAATCAGTTGCTAAACGAATACCAATTTGTTGAACGTTACTTGTTAGGTCCTGCTCTATAATCTGGTTTGATCTTGTAGTCCAAATAATCCCGTACCATGACGTATTCCAAATAGTAGTAATTAGTGAAAAAAGAATACTTGTACAAACCAATGAGGTGACTCCATCTCCAACGGTCCAACGATTTCCATCTTTGGAATATTCTGAACCATTCATGAACATCACAGCAAATACGATTAAAACATTTACCGCTCCCACATAAATAAGGAGCTGTGCAGCAGCTACAAAATAGGAGTTAGATGGAATATGGAATAAGGATATACAAACAAGAACCAATCCCAACGAAAAGGCAGAATAAATTGGATTGGTAAGTAATACCACTCCCAGACCTCCCAATATAAGACCTAATCCTAGAAATACTAAAAGAATATCATGTATTGGTCCAGGTAAATCCATTATGTGTAAAATAAGAGATAAAATAAGTCAAAATATTTCCTAAACTTACTGACTGGGCCAAGAAAAAAGAGGTTACCTTAGCTTTTTTTCTTGTATATGATACGTTGCTAATTGAATCCTAATGAATGTGATGTGGATTGAGATAGATACCGTTATTGGACCAATCCCACTACTGTATCCGAATGTATCCGAAAGAGTAGTTCAAAATTATGTATTTGGAAATCATCACAGATATATGAATCTATTCGAAATCCAAATCAAGGTGTGATTCTCACCAATCAATAGTTATGATTTGTAGTTATTAACTGAACAAAATGAAATAAGCTTCGCTCCTTTAGATGAAAACAGAATCTTAGAAATTTGTAACCGTTCTTGCATTAAGAGGTTTATCCATGGCTATTTTTATTTGAGTAGAATTCCTAGTTGTTCGAATTGTGTAATCTTCAATTACTGACATCGGTAACCGACCCAAAGCAATTTGATTATAATTCAATTCGTGACGATTATAAGCAGAAAGTTCATATTCTTCAGTCATTGATAAACAGTTTGTTGGACAATACTCGACACAGTTCCCACAAAATATACAGATTCCGAAATCAATACTATAATTAAGCAATCGTTTCTTTCTAATATCTGTTTCCAATCTCCAATGAACAACGGGTAAATCTATGGGGCATACCCGAACACATACTTCACAAGCAATGCATTTATCAAATTCAAAGTGGATTCTACCACGAAAACGCTCTGATGTGATCGATTTTTCATAAGGATATTGAATAGTTACAGGTAAACGATTCGCGTGAGATAAAGTAATCATGAAACTTTGACCAATGTACCTTGCGGCTCGTACCGTTTGTTGACCATAATTCATGAACCCAGTCACCATAGGGAACATATCGTGGATATCCATGAATAATTTGATGTTTCTTTCTCTTGCTCGAGAGAGGTTATGAATCGAGAATATGTCTGTTACAACGAAACGAGTTGGAAAGAAGTTATTAATAATAGATTACCTAGAGAAATAGGTAAAAGAAATTTCCATCCAAGATTTAATAGTTGGTCCATTCTCATCCTAGGTAAAGTCCATCTTGTTATGATAGGAACGAACAGGAACAAATAGGATTTAGCTAATGTAATAAGGATATCAATTGTCGTTCCAAAGACTCCGTCCGTCTTATTTATTCCGAAAGGTTCAGGAATGAATATGTACGGAATAGGAAGATTCCACCCACCCAAGTAAAGAACCGTTACAAATAATGAAGAAACTAGTAGATTTAGATAAGAAGCAACGTAAAATAAACCAAATTTGATACCTGAATATTCGGTTTGATAACCTGCTACTAATTCCTCCTCTGCTTCTGGTAAATCAAAGGGTAATCTCTCACATTCTGCTAGGGAAGAAATTAGAAAAACTATAAACCCTATAGGTTGACGCCACAGATTCCACCCCCAAAATCCATATTTTGACTGTGCCTCAACTATATCAACTGTACTTGAACTGTTAGATAATCATAGTCGATGATAACATTACTGTTCCCATCACTATTCCAGAACCGCACATGAGACCTCCGCTTCATACGGCTCCTCGATGGCCACAAATAAATCTAAGGACCGGTTCATTTCATTATTACCTCGGCATGTTTGTAGGTAGGGTAGATAGAGTAAAGATGCACCGGAGAGTCCCGAATTAGACCAATGGAATTCTGTCTGCTATAATAACAAATCAAAAGTGCTTCCGAATTGATCTCATCCTTTTATAATGAAAATTACAATTTCTCTTTGTTCAGTAATAACTTAATCCTTCAATAAAATACTCGTTGTATCAATAGATGTTTCAACTTTTGTACGAAAGAAAAATAATCAGACACTAGTTCATGAGTCATAGTTGATGAATCATGATAAGGATTCTATCTGTATGAATATAATATAGGATGGCGTAAAGAAAGAATAAACAAAGATCTCTTATTATTCCATTTTTCTATTCCTATTGCATTCCATTTCCTTCCTTCCTGTTCTTCTTTCTCAAAGGGATTCTAAAAAATAAAGAATTACTTCGTTCCTGACAGTCATTTCTTTAATCAATGGATAGAAGCATACTCTGGATCGGAATCGTGAGGAAGTACTGCTTGATCATTTCTACCAACTTAAAGCCCTCATTATGATTCCTTTTATGCAGAAATATCCCTTTGGATACTTTACATTATCTCCATCACTAATCCTTTGTGTACCTTGGTGTTACTAACCGTCCACTCATTTTTGATTGATCCCCGATATGGTAATCTATACAAGAAAAGTAGAAACTACATACAGTTGATCTTTTGCGCCCGCTTCAAGTTATGATGATTAATCAACCAATCTTGGGGTAAACAGTTTCGACTGCTTATGTTTACTTCCACCTTACTCTCGTACATAGGGAATGAGAATCCATTTTATTACTGCAAATTTATAAGCTGTTTTGTTTCACTCATATAACTATCTGGTTTATCTCATCGACCTGAATGATGAATAAAAAAATAAAAATATCTATTCAATATATTCAACCCCTTTCCTAGAAATAAAGGAGAAATAAAGGAAAGGGGTAAAAGTTCATGTTCCAACGAATCACACGTAGAGATATTGATAACACACACGGAGTTAATGGTATTTCATAACTAATAGATTGAGCAGCAGCCCGTAGACCACCTGAAAAGGAATATTTATTATTCGACCCATATCCTGACATAAGAAGTCCAATAGGAGCAATACTGGAAATAGCGATCCATAAAAAAACGCCTATACTGAGATCGGCTAGAACAAGGCGATAGCCAAAAGGAATTACTGAATAACTTAGTAGAATTGATATAACCGCTATAGACGGCCCAATACTGAATAAACGAATATCTCCTCTAGATGGTAGAAGATCCTCTTTGAAAAGTAGTTTGGTTCCATCTGCTAGAGCTTGAAGAATTCCCAAGGGGCCGGCATATTCAGGCCCAATACGTTGTTGTATCCCTGCGGATATTTCTCTTTCTAACCACACAATCACGAGTACACCTATTGTGATTCCCAATACAGGAGTAAAAATAGGGACAAGCAACCATAAGAGGTCATAGACCTCTTTTAAGGATTCCGATCTAGAAAAAGAATTGATAGCTTGCACTTCTGTCGTATCAATTATCATTTCAACGATCAACTTCCCCCATAATGATATCTATACTACCTAGTATCGTCATGATATCAGCCAATTTCATTCTTTTAACTAGGTGAGGAAGAATTTGCAAATTGATGAAACCTGGCGGACGAATTTTCCATCTCCAGGGAAAAACACTATTATCTCCTATCAGAAAAATTCCCAATTCTCCCTTTGGAGCTTCTACTCTCACATAAAGTTCTTGTTTCGACAATTCAAAAGTGGGAGAAGGCTTTTTACTAATGAATCGATAGTCAAAATCATTCCATTCGGAATCACTTTCTCTATCAAAGCGTCGACCTTCTAAATTCTCATAGGGCCCTCCCGGAATTCCTTCCAGAGCTTGTTGAAGAATTTTTATAGATTCTGTCATTTCACTGATTCGTACTAAATAACGAGCTAATGAGTCTCCTTCTTTTTGCCATTGCACTTGCCAATCGAATTCGTCGTAACACTCATAATGATCCACTTTACGAAGATCCCATTGGATTCCGGAAGCTCGTAGCATTGGTCCCGATAAACCCCAATTTATTGCTTCCTCCCCACCAATAATGCCCACCCCTTCAACTCGTTCCAAAAAAATGGGATTCCGCGTAATAAGCTTTTGATATTCAACAACTCCCGTTAAAAAATAATCGCAGAAATCTAAACATTTATCTATCCAGCCATGAGGTAGATCAGCAGCTACTCCTCCGATACGGAAATAATTATGCATCATTCGCATACCTGTGGCAGCTTCAAATAGATCATATAGCAATTCCCTTTCTCTGAAAATATAGAAGAAAGGAGTCTGTGCACCGATATCCGCCATAAAAGGTCCAAGCCATAACAAATGAGAAGCTATACGACTCAGCTCCAGCATGATTACTCTGATATAGCTAGCTCTTTTAGGTACTTGAATATTTCCTAATTGTTCTGGTGCATTTACTGTTATTGCTTCTGTGAACATAGTGGCTAAATAATCCCAACGTGTTACATAAGGCAGATATTGTATAATTGTTCGGTTTTCTGCAATTTTTTCCATTCCTCTGTGTAAATAACCCAATACAGGTTCGCAGTCAATAACATCTTCACCATCTAGAGTAACGATGAGTCGAAGAACACCATGCATTGAGGGGTGGTGAGGACCCATATTGACTATCATGAGGTCTTTTCTTGTAGCCGGTACATTCATATGTTTTTTCCCCGATTCCTTATTCCATCAATTGCTGAAAACGAAAGGAGGTTCATCAAAACCCAAGATCTAATAAATCAAAAAATTCAAACAATCTTCAAATTAACGAGTTTTTGGCTCCCGAATACCTAACTGATCGATTAATTCTTTATAACGTACTCTATTTTTCTTTGACAAATAAGCCAGCAGCCGTTGACGTTTTCCCAGAATTCTCCGCAGGCCTATCTGAGATGAATAGTCTTTTCTGTGCAATTCCAAATGTGAAGTAAGTTTCCGTATCTTATTGGTGAAACTGAATACTTGAAATTCAACAGATCCTTTGTTTTTTTCTTCTTGCGGAATAACCGAGATGAATGAATTTTTGACCATAAAAATAATTCTTTTCTTTCTCTTTTTTTTTTTTTCTTTTACACAGATATGGATTTTACCGATCAGGAATAATAATAATGCCAGCCATTTCGATCTAGTACATACAATAAAAAATCTAGATTTATTGCTACTTTTTTCTATCAAATCAAATTCAGAAATATTGTAATTTGATTCGATAGAAAGTAAAAGAAATTTCCGTACCCACGTTTGGACCTAAGAATATTCTGCCGATTTATTCCTAGATCCAATCCAATCGATACGTCATTGAATAAGTATCATGTATCAAAATGTAATACAACGTGTGTGTGTACATCTGTCTACCCACATATCCCAGATATGACACGCGATATATAAGAAATGTACCAACTATCAACCAATTCCGAATCGTGGTGGATACATATGTATCCTTAACATACTGAAACGACTGCCATTATTGGTATCAAACCAGTAGCGATTAATACAAGCTAAATCTTCTAATCGATAATTAGGCCAAAGGAACAATTTGAATTGAATGAATTTATTTATATCTGTATCAATATGCTTGTCCTCGTCCAAAAATTGCCCAAAGTTCTTTACGTTGTTGCCATTGAAAAATACGAGATTTCTATCCACAACATTCCTATTTCCGGAATTGAAGGAGATTAGAATTCTCAATTCTCTGCGACGTCTAGGAGATAGAATATTTTCAGGAACAAGCAAATCATAATCATTTTCGGCTCTATTCACAAGCATTTTTCCATGTTGTGCAATAGATCCATCGAAATAATTCTCATCAACGTATCTTTTTTCTCGGTATCTTCGATTAGTTTGGTGCTTATTCTTATGGACCAATGAAATGCCTATGGTTTGATACATAATAAATTGCCCATCCCATTTTATAGACAGACGGACCGGTTCGATAATCAATATTCCCCTTTTTATCAATTCTGTAAGAGTTAGATCTTTCTGAATCAACATTACATCCAGGCGCATTTCTCCTCTTTGAATAGAGGATATAGCAATTTCCCTTGGATTTATAAGTCTAAGCAGGAGACAATATACCTTGACATTATTCATCATTCTTTGATTCAAAGGATCATCCCATCTTAATTGAAAAAGCAAATATCTTTTCAAGAAGAACTGTAGTTCTGCTCCCTTGTTGCTCTTGGATTGTCTTTTCTTTCCACGTTTTTTAATGTCTGATTTTGCATAATCTTTTTCAACATCTTTTTGTTGGTTTTGTGTATCTGACCCAAGATTTCCTTGGCCAAATTCTTCTTTTTCTTCTTGATTTCGATTCTCTAATTCAAGATAATCTTTTTGATTAGATGATATAGGAAGTTCTCCTTTTTGATTTCCATTGATGTTTTTATTTTCACTAATGGTTTCATTTCCGTCAAAATTGAAAAGAAGTAATTTGATTGGTATGATCCATGGCTTAATCTTATATGCATCATAAAGTGGCACAAATTCTGAGAAGAACCAAGGCTCTAGATTTGTTATGGGACGATATAGTATTCCTTGATTCATTCCCATCCGGCCAAAAAAGAAACTTTTTGGATTGAGTGGGTTGATTTCTTGATAAGTCGTCAAATAAAAAGGATTTTTCTTGTCAATTATTTGATAATCATTAGTCCCGATTTTCGTATTTTTATTAATGTTGGTCCAGGCCTCAATATCGATATTTTTTCTAAGACAAAAATTGAGAATTTTCCATTCCAAATATTTTCTATCCCTACTTTTACCCCTATCAATAATATATTTTTCTTCTAGATAATCACTAAGAGCTATACCTCCCAGTACAAAAACGGATTCGGATTTAGGTGTGTTGTAATTATATGGAATCCCTCGGTCCTCGTTTACTTGTAATGGTGATCGGTATGAGTCTTTACTATCTCCATAATTAACGCCATAATTAATATATTTATATGAAAAAAGATCATATCTGTAGTGTTTTTGAAATTTTTCTTTTTGACTCGGCAATGAATTTACTACAGAATCATTTTGTTTCTCGTAATGAATGAATTGGTCTTTTTCATAGGAATCCCTTTTGTAGTCTTTATTTTGAATCGTACGATGTTGATTGACTCTATCTCGCCATTTTTTTGATACTAATCTAGACCATCTAGTCTGAGATAAATTGTATTGATAATGACCTCTTAACCAGTTTTTCCACTCATCCATTCCAGAATTCGGAAGTTTCTTAAATTTGGAATCAAATATTCCTCGTGTCCCCAAATAATCCCTTATTCTATCCCTAAGAAAAAGATCGCGATATTGAAGTACAGATTTCAAGCGATACTTGTTAATAACTTGGGTTTGTGATAATTTGTAAAATAAATATGCTTGGGACAAGGAAGATAGATCCCAATAAATCCGTGATTTCTTATTACTAATATTAGAAAAATACTTTTTGCTAATCGAAATTATTGTATTTGGATTTGTTTCATCAATTCCTTCTTTCTTTCTTTGATCATTGTAAATGTATTTATCGATAATTTTTTTTTTTGATTCAAAGAAAAGTTGTGCATTGACCCTGGGAATATTAATGGCGCATAGAAAGATATCTATGTATATTCTTTCACTGAAAATTTTAATAAAATAGCGCCATTTACGTATGAACCGGGCACTTATTCTTTTTGATATCTGCCAAATATGTTTCTGTGATTCAGATCTTTTATCATCACAACTTGTCTCGTTAGGACTACCATTTCTATCTGGAGTTAGAAATATTGTTCTTTTTTCTTTTGTGATCCTTTCTATTTGATTTCTTATTGTGGTTGTCCTGTCGGCCAGATCTTTCATTTTTTTTTCTGTCAGTGAATAATTTGTCCAATCCATGGATCTAATTCGAATGGTTGGTTCACTAACAATCTTATTACTGATTATGGTTATGGAATCTTTTTTATTTTCATTCGATTCATATACTTTCTTGCGTCCAAATAAGAAAATGGAGTTTACTTTTGCAAACTCTTTGATTATTTTTTTTATAAATAAAACTATTTTTCTAATCCATCTTGTTTTTTCTTTGGAGACCTTTCGAAACCATTCTTTTAAAACGCTTAGAACTAAAAAATATTTTTTTTTCGCTTTTCTAATTTTTTTTTCGAGTTCTTTTAAAATGGGTTCAAAAAAGGAAGGTCGTTTTCTGGAAGAACCAAAGGGTAGTTCGGTTTCCATTCCCCAGACTGTTAAAAAACAAAAATTGTCTTTTTTTCCTTTCTTTTTCATTGGATCTCTATGATGGGGTCGTAGCTTAGATCTGTGCCAAGGTTTCAGACAGAAAGGAAATAGGATCTTTATCTGAATACCGTCTGTTAACCAGTCTTTTGGAAATTCTGTTTCTGATAATTGAACACCATTATAGGTACATTTAACATGCATTTCTCTATTCCACTCCTTCAAATCCTCATACCACTCGGGGAATTGAAATAATAACATACGGACAAGATTTTTAGCTATTATCAATGAAGGCAATACGATGTATTTTCTAAGAATCGATTGGGTTACTAACATAATACCTCTTATTGCTTGAGCAAATATAATAGTATCCCAAGTTTCTGCTATTGCTATCCGTTCATTCTCCTCTTTTTTATCCTCCCTTTTTTTCTCCTTTTCTTTTGTCTCTTTCTCGTCAGAGTTCGAAGTTTTGAATTCCGAGCCTTTCTCCGTCCAATTTCTAAAAGCTAGATTAATCGTTCCGGAGATATCAAAAGAAAAAAAAAATGTTTTGTCTATTCTGTCCAAAAAAAGTGGGGAATGCACATTTGCTTGAAATATTTCCCAAGTAACTGTTTTACGTCTTTGAGCACGCCTAGATCCTTTGATTAGATCCCGACGAAAATCCGATTGTTGCGAATAACGTATCAAAGCCACCTCTTCCGCTTGGTTACCATTAGTACTAATAGGAGTATTGGGATTCTTATCGTTATCAGTATAAATTACCACGCGTTTGGATTTTCTTGAACGAATCGCATGATCTTCTGTTGATTCTTCCTCATTTTCCCTTTCCTGCTGTTGCAAATCGTTGGTCAATTTGTATGACCATCGAGGAACCTTTTTACCAATTTCTTCTATTCCAATAGATTTAGTTTGAATTGTTTTATAATTTGGTGTATCAGTTGTAATTGCATCGAATAGAAATTTCAAACATTTCATTGGATTTTCTGAATCAAATCTTCTTTGTTTTTGTTCGGCTGGTAAGACAAGTCCTTCTTTCAAATTAAAACGAAAATCCATTGGTGATTCCCCAGCTAATTCACTGGTGGAGGCCAAGGAATGGTTAATGTCTGTCGACAATGATTCTCCATTAAATGGATCCATTTTCTCTTCAAATTCTTGGTAATTAGTAGGAAGGATATCATCAATCTTATTTATCCAAACCACTCTTAGGGAATCTTCTGTCGAAGTAGTTGAAGCATCCAGAATTGAGTGTGAATACACTTTTTTGATTGTTCCGCGGTATGGTCCGTTCAAAAAAGGATCGTACATTCTAGGCAAGCATTCTTGTTCATTCTTATCATTGTATAATCTGGTCCTTTTTTCGAGCACATGCATAGAAAGAGATCCCTTGTTTAGAGCTTCTATTCTATTTATGAACTCATTGTTCAAGTTGCATCTTTTTTTTTCATTGGTATAAACCCAATGATTATACAGATCTTCCGGGGATAGTTTTTCTGTCGTACACAAAGAAAGATGTTTTTCTATCATTTCAAAAAAAATCGACAAACTAGGTGGATATGTAAAAGATATTTTTTGTTTTCCATCAACTGGACATTTGTGAAAAAAATATTGTGACATTTCATTTCTTACAGCATTTGCAAAACGATCATTTTTTATATATCGCAATGGACGATCCCATCGTTTATAGTCGAAAAGAAGAGTTACAATAGGTTTTTCAAACCAGAAGAGGTCTTTATCTTTAAGTATTTCGAACTTCCAATTTTCTTGATACCCCTTCCTTTTTTTTCCATCGAGTTTGTTTGGGTCCTCTCTTTCTTCCGAACAAAGGGAAGAGTCTTCTTTGGCGAATGATCCTTTTTGTTCCTGTTTAGTCCCCTTCGCTTCAGAAAATTTTTCGATTTCTACATTTGTTTCGTCTTCATTTTCCTCCCCTTCTTCTGTTTCTGAAGTTTCTTTCAGTTTCTTAGTCAGGATAGGCGAAGGTATTCTTCCTAAATAGTATACGCAGGTGATAAATAAGAAAATATTAACCATTCGAGACAAAAAATTTCTCAATTCTGACACAAGGTACTTATTAGACCTAATAAGTGGATTGGATCTAATTGAACGATTTCGCTGTA